TTTAATCATTACCTATTTTTAAATTAATTTTTATTAATTATAGCATTTAATGGATGCCTAGAAATTAGAAAATTAAAACGTTTTATACAACGAAATTTCATAAAGAGGGGTATAAAATCCGTATGTATTTATGAATCTTTTAAGAGTAAACTTATAACCCATTATAGTTATACTAAAAACTTAGCAAACTGAAACATCTAAGTAGCTAAAGGAAAATAAATTAAACAAGATTTTGTTAGTAGTGGCGAGCGAACGCGAAGTAGGTTAAAGATAAAAAACAAGTTTAGAATAATTTGGAAAGATTAACGATACAGGGTGATAGTCCCGTATAAAGGAGTTTTTTATTGAAGAAAGTAAAACGAAACATGTGTAATTTTGTTTGAAGATAGGGGAACCACCCTCTAAACCTAAATAATTTCTAATTATCGATAGTGAAAAGTACCGCGAGGGAAAGGTGAAAAGAACCTATAGAATAGGAGTGAAATAGAACCTGAAATTGAATGCTTACAAGCAGTTGGAGCATTTATATAATGTGACAGCGTACCTTTTGTATAATGGGTCAGCGAGTTAATTAATATAGCAAGCTTAAGTTGCTAAATGTAGGCGAAGAGAAATCGAGTATTAAATGTGCGTTAAGTTATATTAATTAGACCCGAAACCTAGTGATCTAAGTATGAGCAAGTTGAAAATATAGTAAAATATATTGAAGGACTGAACCCGTGTATGTGGCAAAATACTGGGATGACTTGTGCTTAGGGGTGAAAGGCCAATCAAACTAGGAGATAGCTGGTTTTCTGCGAAATCTATTTAGGTAGAGCGTAACGTAAAAAAATATAATAATATCATCATTAGGGGTAAAGCACTGGATAGACTAGGGGGGACTAATCATCTTTACCAACTCTAACCAAACTTTGAATACTAATGATGACAAACGTTGCAGACAAACTATAGGTGATAAGGTCTATAGTTAAAAGGGAAACAGCCCAGAACGTAAGTTAAGGTCCGTAAGTTATAATTGAGGTTAAAGGGAGTAAAAATACTTAGACAATCAAATCGTAGGCTTGGAAGCAGCCATCTATTTTTGAAAGCGTAAAAGCTCATTGATCTAATTAGTATTTTTATCCCGAAAATGTATAGGACGTAAATTATACACCGAAACTACGTATATAATATATTAACAGTATGGTATATTATATGGTAGCAGAACGTTCTGTAAGCCGTTGAAGATTTATTGAAAGATAGATTGGAGGTATCAGAAGTGAAAATGCTGACATGAGTAGCGAAAAACATGTGATAAAATATTGTCGCCGAAAGTTCAAGGGTTTCTTTGAAAGGTTAATCCGCAAAGAGTAAGTCGGCCCCTAAGATTAAAGTGAAAACTGTCATCGATGGGAATTAAATTAATAATTTTAAACCTTATTGTAGTGACGGAGGTTTTGACTTATTAAATTGGTAAAAGTTTAGTATAAAAGACCTTCCAGGAAAAAACTAAATAAGTATAGACCGTACCCTAAACCGACACAGGTGAACTAGTAGAGCATACTAAGGCGTTTAAGAGAACAATGTTGAAGGAACTCGGCAAAATGACTCCGTAACTTCGGGAGAAGGAGTGCCTATATTTTGGCAACTTAATATAGGTGGTACAAAACAGGGGGTAGCGACTGTTTATTAAAAACACAGGACTCTGCAAAATTATTTAATGATGTATAGGGTCTGACACCTGCCCGGTGCTGGAACATTAAAAGGATAAGTTAACGCTTTGAATTGAAGTGTCAGTAAACGGCGGCTGTAACCATAACGGTCCTAAGGTAGCGAAATTCCTTGTCGGGTAAGTTCCGACCTGCATGAATGGTGTAACGATTTCCCCACTGTCTCCAACATTGACTTAGTGAAATTGAATTCTCTGTGAAGATGCAGAGTACTGGCGGCTAGACGGAAAGACCCCGTGCACCTTTACTATAACTTTACAATGCTGCTAAATATTAAATGTGTAGGATAAGTGGGAGCTTATTATGAGTTAAATTAATTTTTAATTCTAGGCAGCCTTGAAATACCACTCTTTTAGTATTTAAAAGCTAATTAAAATTTCTTTTTTAAAATTTAAAACATTGTATGGTTGGTAGTTTGACTGGGGCGGTCACCTCCTAAAGAGTAACGGAGGTGTACAAAGGTAAACTCAAACTAGTTGGAAATTAGTTGTAGAGTGTAATGGCATAAGTTTGCCTGACTGTAAGACTGACAAGTCGAGCAGAGATATGTAAGTATCGGTCATAGTGATCCGGTGGTTCTGTGTGGAAAGGCCATCGCTCAACGGATAAAAGGTACGCCGGGGATAACAGGCTAATGATTCTCGAGAGCTCGTATTGCCGGAATCGTTTGGCACCTCGATGTCGACTCATCACATCCTGAAGCTGAAGCAGGTTTCAAGGGTTTGGCTGTTCGCCAATTAAAGTGGTACGTGAGTTGGGTTTAGAACGTCGTGAGACAGTTCGGTCCCTATCTACCGTCAGAATCAGATAATTAAAAGAGTCTAACCTTAGTACGAGAGGACTGGGTAGGATATGCCTATGGTGTATTGATTGTTATGTATATAGCATTGTCAAGAAGCTACGCATAGAAAGAATAATTATTGAAAGAATATAAATAAGAAGTTACTCTTTATACATATTATCTTAGACATGTGAGAGATTATCACATTGATAGGCAAACAGTGTAAGATTGGTAACAATTTGAGCTAGTTTGTACTAAATGTCGAAAATAAAAAACAATGCTTTCTAAAAGCATTACGGGAATGTATCTCAGTTGGTAGTAGAGTTGGTTTGTCGAGCCAAAGGTCGTGGGTTCGAGCCCCACCATTCTCGAATTAAACTTTTTTTAGTTAAAAACGTATTACAATGAAAAATTACTTATTAGAACAATATAATTCACAATATCGTTTTGATTTGTTAACTAAATGTGATATTAATAACGAATACGAAATACCAAAAATCTCTAAGATTGTAATCAATATGGGATTAAAAGAATTAATTGCTAATAAAAATCATATTTTACCGGCATTTTTTGCTTTAATGTTAATCACAGGACAAAAACCTGTACCTACAAAAGCAAAAAAATCAATAGCGATGTTTAAATTAAGAAAAGGGTACCACCTATCAGGGTTAAAGGTCACTTTAAGAGGTGAACTTATGTACCAATTTTTATTTAAATTAATTATGATTATTTTACCAAAAAACAAAGATTTTGTGAAGTTTTCTTCAAATCAGTTTGATAAAAATGGTAATTTTTCATTAGGTATTGATAATATCTTTTTATTTCCAGAAATTGAAAAACAATTAGATAACAATCAATTGGTTAAGCCGTATGGTCTTGATATCTCAATAGTAACAAATAAAAAAGATTTAAATACATCTAAATTCTTAATAAATCTTTTTGGAATTCCTTTAAAAAAATAATAATGAAAAAATTAGTAAAAAAAGATATAAAATTACGTAAAAATTTTAAAAAGAATGAACTAAAAAGGTTATATTTAAAATCAATAACTTTAAATCAAAATGTTTCTAATAATCAACGTTTTAAAGCACAATTGAATTTATCAGATTTACCTAAAAATAGTTCTAAGCATAGAATTAAAAATAGATGTGTAGTTACAGGTAGACCAAAATCAGTATTTAAGCAATTTAAATTATCAAGGATTACATTAAAGCAATACGCTTTAAACGGTGATATTCCTGGATTAAAAAAAATCAGCTGGTAGTATAACAATAATTTAACAGTGATAGCATATATAACAACCCGAAAACATTTAGACCTCGATTGTTACTTATATGTGCGCCATAAATTAATTGCTACAATAGTGAAAATTTTGGTTGCTGTTAAATTACACAAATTAATATAATTAATTTAGAATTAAATTATAAGAAAATAATATAATGAGTTTTCAACCTAAATACAAAATTTGTAAACAAGTAGGAAAAAACATTTGGAATAAAAAACATAAAATAAAGCCTTCTAAATTAGTAAAAGCTGCTAAAAAACGTTCTTCTTTATATGAAAAACTTTTTAGACAAAAAAAGATTTTAAGAGCGTATTATGGTAATTTAAGTAATAAACAGTTACAATATATCTTAAACTTTTCAAAAAAGAATGCTGTTTATAAAAATAACCCTTTATTATTTTTAGAGCACCGTTTAGATATTATTATCTATAGGCTAAACTGGGTAAACAGTGTAGCACAAGCTAAACAATTTATCCAACATGGTAATATTTTAGTAAATGGTGTAAAAATTACGCATCGTAAGTACTTAATTCAACCAGGGGATATTATTCAAGTAAAAGCAAGTAGTATACCTCAAGTAGTAAAGCGGTTAAATGCTGTGTTAGATGATGTAAATCGATATGGAGTATTAGATTATCCAGCATATTTTGAAGTTAACTATAATGTAATGAGTGCTATTATGTTATATACACCTAACTTAGAAGAAATACCTTTTCCTATTAAATTAAATCCATATACAATAAAACAGTTATCAAAATTATAATAAATTATGTCTTTAAACTATTTAGTAAGTGATTCGTTAATTCGAATTAAAAATGGATTATCTACAAAATTATTTAGTGTAAATTTAAAATACTCTAAATATATTTTGAATATTATTAAAGTTTTATACACTGAAGGGTTTATTTTAGGTTATAATATAAAAAGAGATCTGAAAAATATTAAAAATAATTCTATTGAAGTTTTATTAAAATATGATCAAAATCAAGATCCTATTATTTACAAAATTCAATTATTATCGAAACCTGGTCATCGGCGGTATGTTTCTGTAAGGAAATTGATTTCTTTACGTAAGAAGTATATTAACCTTAATAACCTTTATATAGTATCTACACCATTAGGTGTAATGTCTGATGTAGAGGCTATCCAATTGAACGTAGGTGGAGAATTAATATGTAAAATTAATTAGTATGGAAAGATTAAATAAATTTAAACTTTATGAATATGAAATATCTTTTAATATAGATAAAAAGATTACAAAACAAAAACTAAAAAAATTCTTAGTTTTTTTAAGTAATTATCTATTAAAAGAAAAAAGTATTTTAAAAGATATTCAAATCTCTTTAAAAAAGCCTAAATCTTATAGAACTTTTAGATTAAAAAAACAATTAACAAATACAAACAACCCTCTATATACAGAATTAGAGAAAAAATATATCTGTACTTTACATTTGAGTACAACACCTCATATATTAGATGAGATTATTTATAATTTGAAAATTCAAAAGATTTCGTCTAATATTATGGCAATTAAACATTTAAAAAACGTTTAATTTATAAATGTATCGGAAAGAATGGGATTCGAACCCATGGTGTTAATTAAAACACTTTAGTTTAGCAAACTAACGCCTTAGACCACTCAGCCACCTTTCCGTATGATAAATAATATATAAATAATAATATGACAACTATCGGTGATTTTTTAATTACAAACTTATTTTATTTTTTTTCATTTTTAATGTTGTTATCTTCAATTATGGTAATTGGAGCAAAAAATCCTATTCATTCTGTACTATTTTTAATTTTAGTATTCTGTAATGCTACAGGATTATTAATTTTATTAGAAGTAGAATTCTTAGCAATGATTTTCTTAGTAGTTTACGTTGGAGCTATCGCAGTATTATTTTTATTCGTAGTTATGATGTTAAATATTAAGATCATTGAATTAAGTGAAAACTTATTTTTATATTTACCTGTTGGAGCATTTATTGCTTTAATCTTTTTATTCGAAATCTTTTTAGTTATTGATACTGATTTAATGCCTGTATTTACAAAAACTACAGGAGATATTATAAATTTTGTAGACTGGACAAATAAAGTAACATACACTTCTAATATTGCTCAATTAGGTAATATTATGTATACATATTACTTTTATTTATTTTTAGTAGCTAGTATGATCTTATTAGTAGCTATGATCGGAGCTATTATGTTAACATTACATAGAAATAAAAAAGTACGTAGACAAGAAATTTATAAACAAATTTCAAGAGATTTTAATAAAACAGTAGTAGTAAAATATACAAATTAAGAACCATGATTTTAGATTTAATTAATATAGTATTAAAAATTTTAGCAATAATTGTACCTTTATTAGTTGGTGTTGCTTATTTGACGTTATGTGAACGTAAAGTTATTGGGTCTATTCAAAGACGTAAAGGACCTAACGTAGTAGGAGTTTTTGGACTATTACAACCATTAGCAGATGGTTTAAAATTATTTGCTAAAGAAACAGTATTACCAAACCAAGCAAATTTAGCTATCTTTATTTTAGCACCAGTATTAACATTCCTTTTAGCGTTAATCGGATGGGCTGTAGTACCTTTTGGACCAAGTATGGTTTTAGTAGATATTAATGTAGGATTATTATATATTTTTGCAGTATCTGCTTTAGGAGTATACGGTATTATTATGGCTGGATGGGCAAGTAATTCAAAATATGCTTTTTTAGGAGCATTACGATCAGCTGCTCAAATGGTTTCATATGAAGTATCTATGGGTCTAATTATTATTACAGTTTTATTATGTGCAGGATCATTAAACTTAAGTGAAGTTGTATTTGCACAAAAACATGTTTGGTATATTGTACCATTAGGACCTTTATTTATAATGTTCTTTATTTCTATTTTAGCGGAAACTAATAGAGCACCTTTTGATTTACCAGAAGCTGAAGCGGAATTAGTAGCTGGATATAATGTTGAGTATTCTGCTATGGGATTTGCTTTATTCTTTTTAGGTGAGTATTCAAATATGATCTTAATGAGTAGTTTAGCTACAATTTTATTTTTAGGAGGATGGTTACCTCCATTCGATATATTTATTTTCAATTGGTTACCAGGACCTTTCTGGTTTGGAATTAAAGTATCTTTATTATTATTTGTATTTATTTGGGTACGGGCAGCATTCCCTAGATATAGATACGATCAATTAATGAGATTAGGATGGAAAATCTTCTTACCTTTAGCATTAGGATGGGTACTATTAACTGCTGGGTTAGTAATGGGGTTACAACTTTACATCTAATTATATAAACTATGGCTTATTTATTAGGAGCAAATGTACCAAATAATAAACCTGTTTACATAGGTTTAACTCATATTTATGGGATTGGTACAAAAAAAGCATTAGAGATTTGTTTTGAATTAAAAATTAACCGTAATCTATTGTTTAAAGATTTACAAGATAATCAATTAACACGATTACAGCGTTATATATCTCAAAACTATTTAACAGATAGTTTATTAAAAAAACAAAAAGAACAGGATATAGATTCGCTTATTAAAAATAAATCTTACAGAGGTAAACGCCATAAAATGTATTACCCAGTACGAGGTCAGCGTACTCATACAAACGCACGTACTGTAAAACGAGTAAGATAATAAATTAAAGATGTCTGCTATTATAGATACAAAAATTTACATTAAATGTACATTAAATAATACGATTATTAATATAACGAATGCTGAAGGGGATTCTTTATATTCAATATCAGCAGGGCACCTGCAATTTAAAAAATCTAAGCGAACTAGTGCATATAGTGCAAAAATCTGTTTACAAAAAGCTTTAGATAAAGTAAAAACATTTAAACCTAAATATATCTCAGTTGATTTAAAAGGTTTAAGCTTTGCACGTATGGCTATATTAAAAGAATTAAAAAATATTAACGATTTACCTATCGTTTTATTTACAGATTCTACTCCAAGACCATTTAATGGTTGTCGAAAGCGAAAGCAGAGACGAATATAATTATTATTCTATTATATAATAGAATAGTCGGGTAATTAACTCAGTTGGTAGAGTATCTTGTTTACACCAAGGGTGTCAACGGTTCGAGTCCGTTATTACCCCCAAACATTTAAAGTAATAGATTACTTTTTAATTTGATATTAAGTCAAAATATAAATATTTTATATATTTATATCAGTTTTTCACATCTATTTTTAATAGATATTTATAAATAAAATAAACGATTTGAGTAAAAATGGCACATTTATCTAGTTGGTCGACTCGATGGTTGTTTTCAACAAACCATAAAGATATTGGAACATTATATTTAATTTTTGGAGCATTTTCAGGAGTAATTGGAACAACATTTTCAATGTTAATTCGATTAGAATTAGCTCAACCTGGAAATCAAATTTTAGCTGGAAATCACCAATTGTATAACGTGATTATTACAGCTCACGCTTTTATTATGATCTTTTTTATGGTTATGCCTGCATTAATTGGAGGGTTTGGTAATTGGTTTGTACCAATTATGTTAGGAGCTCCAGATATGGCATTTCCTCGATTAAATAATATTAGTTTCTGGTTATTACCTCCATCATTATTATTATTAGTATCTTCAAGTTTAGTAGAAGGAGGTGCTGGTACAGGATGGACTGTATACCCACCATTAGCAGGTATTGAATCTCACTCAGGAGGTTCAGTAGACCTAGCTATCTTTAGTTTACACTTAGCAGGGATTTCATCATTATTAGGAGCAGTTAACTTTATTACAACTATTCTAAATATGAGAGTACCTGGATTAACAATGCATAAGTTACCTCTATTTGTATGGGGTGTATTAATTACAGCTGTATTATTATTATTATCTTTACCTGTATTAGCTGGAGCTATTACAATGTTATTAACAGATAGAAATTTTAATACAAGTTTCTTTGACCCTGCAGGAGGAGGAGATCCTATTTTATATCAACACTTATTCTGGTTCTTCGGACACCCAGAAGTATATATTTTAATTATTCCTGGATTTGGTATTATTAGTCATATTATTCAAACATATTCAAGAAAAGCTATTTTTGGATATTTAGGAATGGTATATGCTATGTTATCAATTGGAGTATTAGGATTTATCGTATGGGCTCACCATATGTATACTGTAGGAATGGATGTAGATACTCGAGCATACTTTACAGCAGCAACAATGATTATTGCAGTACCTACTGGAATTAAAATCTTTAGTTGGATCGCTACTATGTGGGGAGGACATATTACTTTTGAAGTACCTATGTTATTTGCATTCGGATTCTTATTCTTATTTACAGCTGGAGGATTAACAGGAATTGTTTTATCTAACGGTGCTTTAGATACAGCATTACACGATACTTACTATGTAGTTGCTCACTTCCACTATGTATTATCAATGGGAGCTGTATTTGCTTTATTTGGAGGTTTCTACTATTGGATTAGTAAAATCTTAGGTTATAAATATAACGAATTCTACGGGCAAGCTCATTTCTGGATTACATTCGTTGGGGTTAACGTAACATTCTTCCCAATGCATTTCTTAGGATTAGCTGGAATGCCTAGAAGAATTCCTGATTATCCAGATGCATTTGCAGGATGGAATACTATTGCATCTTACGGATCAATGATTTCTGTAATTGGAGCTGGATTCTTCTTCTACTTAGTATACGATATCTTAGCTAGAAAAGAAAAAGTAACTAACTAATAAAGTTATTTTAAGTTTTTGAAATATTTTTCTATAAAATATTCGGAGGGTGTGGTTGGGTTTTAGTTTAAGTACTAAATAAATTTAATTTATTTTTTATATAATTTTATATTAAAAACTTAAAAGTAAGTTTTTATTTTATTGAATAATAATAAATATATATACATTATGGATTTACAATCAGCAAAATTAATTGGAGCAGGTTTAGCAACTATTGGATTAGCAGGACCTGGAATGGGAGCTGGAACAGTATTCGCAGGTTTATTAAACTCTGTAGCTTACAACCCATTCTTAAAACAACAATTATTCGTATATGCTATTTTAGGATTCGCTTTAACTGAAGCATTAGCTTTATTTGCTTTAATGATGGCTTTCTTAATTTTATTCGCATTTTAATAAAAGATTAAATGTTTAATTTAATAAATTAACGGATGAACTATTAAGTGTTACTATGTAAAAGCATAATAACACTCCGGTTAGATAACATAACGGTAATGTAAAGATCTGCAAAGTCTGAAATGGTGGTTCGATTCCACCTCTAACCTGTATTAAAATATTTGTAATAGACCAAGTAGGATTTGAACCTACACTCTTATTGTTATGAGCAACACGCTTTAACCACTTAAGCTATTGGTCCTATAAATAGATAATTTACATTGCGGGTGTAGGATTTGAACCTACGACCTTTAGATCATGAGTCTAATGAGCTACCAGGCTGCTCTAACCCGCATAAAAAGAGGAATAGTTTAATTGGTAAAACAGTGGTCTCCAAAATCATCGTTATGGGTTCGAGTCCCATTTCTTCTGTTTCTGAAAATTTAATTTTACAAATTAAGTAAACCTGCTTTTATTAATAAATTTTTAACTTGAGTATTAGGTTTTGCACCTTTAATCACCCAGTTATAAAATTTTTCTTTATTAATTAGAATTTTTTTTCTACCCTGTGGGTTTGTAGGTAATACATATTTACCTATAGTATCTAATTTATTACCTCGTTTAGAAGTACGATTGTTGAATACAATAATATTATATTCAATTTGATCTTTAATTTTGTGTTTTTCTAAGATAAATTTATGGATGATTCTTTATAGAATTATTTTATATAATCTTCCTAGATAGGATTCGAACCTATAACCTAATGGTTAACAGCCACACGCTCTGCCATTGAGCTACTAGGAATTTTAGTTTTTAAATATTAAGTCTCTTTCGTCTAGTGGTTAGGACATTGTCTTTTCACGGCAAAAACACGGGTTCAATCCCCGTAAGAGATAAATTATTCGGGATGACGTGAATCGAACACGTGACCTTCTGTTCCCAGGACAGATATGCTACCTACTGCACCACATCCCGATTCGATAAAATACACAAAATATTTTTTTATAAATCAGCTATATAATGTACTTTATAACGCATTATATTATATATTAATAAATTTAAATTAAATTAAAAGTAAATTATGTATAGTTTAATAATATTTTTACCTTTAATTGGATCTTTTGCAGCAGGGTTTTTTGGTCGGCTAATTGGAGAAAAAGGAGCGGCTATTATAACTACATCTGCAATGGTATTTTCAACATTATTTTCATACGTAGCTTTATATAATTTAGTAGTTACTGGAAACCCAGTATATATTGATCTATTTACATGGATTGATTCTGGATTATTTGAAGCTAGATGGGGATTTACATTTGATAGTTTAACTGTGATTATGTTAATTGTAGTTACAACTGTATCAACTTTAGTACATTTATACTCTACAGAGTATATGGCTGGAGATCCTCATGTACCTCGATTTATGTCTTACTTATCATTATTTACATTTTTTATGTTAATGTTAGTTACATCTAATAACTTAATCCAATTATTTTTTGGATGGGAAGGTGTTGGATTAGCTTCTTACTTATTAATTAACTTCTGGTTTACACGAATACCTGCAAATAAAGCAGCTATTAAAGCTATGATTGTTAATAGAGTAGGAGATTTTGGACTAAGTTTAGGTATTATGGCAATTTTCTTTATTTTTAAATCTGTAGATTTTGCTACAATTTTTGCTTTAATTCCTCATTTTGATGGATATACTTTTGTATTCTTTAACGATACTTATAATATTTTCAATGTAATTTGTTTATTATTATTTATCGGAGCTGTTGGTAAATCTGCTCAAATCGGGCTTCATACATGGTTACCTGATGCGATGGAAGGACCTACACCAGTATCAGCTTTAATTCATGCTGCTACTATGGTTACTGCTGGAGTATTTTTATTAATAAGATGTTCAGCATTATTTGAATATGCACCTGATGTGTTATTAATTGTAACATTTGTAGGTGCTGTAACAGCTTTATTTGCAGCTACTGCAGGTATGTTACAAAATGATTTAAAAAAAGTTATTGCTTATTCAACTTGTAGTCAATTAGGTTACATGGTTTTTGCTTGTGGTATATCTAATTATTCTGTAAGTATGTTTCATTTAATGAACCACGCATTTTTTAAAGCTTTATTATTCTTAAGTGCAGGTTCTGTAATTCATGCTATGGCAGATGAACAAGATATGCGTAAAATGGGAGGTATTATCAATTTATTACCTTTCACATATACAATGATTTTAATAGGATCATTATCTTTAATGGGATTTCCTTTCTTAACGGGGTTCTATTCTAAAGATGTAATTTTAGAATTAGCTTTTGCTAAATATACAATTACATCTTCATTCTCTTACTGGTTTGGTACATTAGCTGCATTCTTTACAGCATTCTATTCATTTAGATTAGTATACTTAACTTTTATTAGTAATACAAATGCTTATAAAAAAGTTATGGAACAAGCACACGATGCTCCTATAAGAATGGCTATTCCTTTAATTATATTACTTTTTGGTAGTATTTTTGTAGGATACCTAACTCGAGATATGATTATTGGTTTAGGTACAGACTTCTGGGGGAATGCAATCTTCATTTTACCTTCTAACTTAAATATGATAGATTCTGAGTTTATACCTTGGAATATTAAATTAATTCCTGTTATCTTTAGTTTAATTGGGGCTTCTTTAGCTTTTATTTTAAACGCATTCTATGATAGATTTTTAGTAGACTTTAAATTATCTAAATTAGGACTAAGATTATACGGGTTTATTAATAAGAAGTGGTATGTAGATAATATCTACAACGAATTTATTGTAAAAAACTTTTTAGCTTTTGGATACCATGTATCATTTAAAACAATTGATCGAGGGTTAATCGAATATATTGGACCTTACGGTATTGTAAAATTAGCACAGAAATTTTCTAATACTATTAGTAAATTACAGACTGGTTATGTATATAATTATACAGCTATGACTTTAATAGGGTCTATCTTATTTATAACTTTAATCGGATTATGGGATATATTAAATGTATTTGTAGACCACCGATTATATATAATTATGCTTTACATAGTTATTGTTTATAACTATCAGTCATCAAATAAATAATCTATAATATTAACATTATGACTACAACATATTTTTTATTTTTATTAATCATTTTACCAATTTGCGGAGCTTTCGTATTAACATTAATCCCAAATTATAAAAAAGATTTATTAAGAAATATAGCCCTATTTTTTTCATTAGTTACATTTAGCTATTCTGTATTTTTATGGATTATTTTTGATAAAACTACAGCCCAATTCCAATTTATTGAATTATATAATTGGTTACCTTTATTTAACATAAATATTTATTTAGGGGTTGATGGTATTTCTTTATTTTTTATAATTTTAACAACGTTTTTAATACCTATTTGTATTTTAGCTAGTTGGGATGTTATTGTAAAAAATGTAAAAGAATATTTAATTGCATTCTTATTATTAGAAACAATGATGATTTTAGTATTCACTGTATTAGATATTCTTTTATTTTATGTTTTCTTTGAAAGTGTATTATTACCTATGTTCATTTTAATTGGAGTTTGGGGATCACGACAAAGAAAAATTCACGCTACATTTCAATTCTTCTTATATACTTTATTTGGTTCTGTATTCATGTTACTTGCGATTTTAATTATCTATTTTAATGCAGGTACAACAGATTTACAAACTGTAGTATGTACAGAATTTAGTCCTTATACTCAATTAATTTTATGGTTAGCATTTTTTTCATCATTTGCTGTTAAAATTCCTATGGTACCTGTACATATTTGGTTACCTGAAGCTCACGTAGAAGCTCCTACAGCAGGTTCAGTTATCTTAGCAGGTATTCTATTAAAATTAGGAGGTTACGGATTCTTAAGATTATCAATGCCTATTTTCCCATATGGTACTGCATACTTTACTCCAATTATTTTCACTATAGCTATTATAGGGATTGCTTATACTTCATTAACTACATTACGTCAAGTAGATTTCAAAAAAATTATTGCTTATACTTCTGTAGCTCATATGGGGTTTGTAGTAATTGGTATGTTCGCATGTACTGTACAAGGATTAGAAGGTTCTGTAATTCTTATGTTAAGTCACGGTATTGTATCTAGTGCATTATTCTTATGTGTAGGTATTTTATATGATAGACACCATACTAGAATATTAAAATATTACTGTGGATTAGCACAAGGAATGCCTATTTATGCAACAGGATTCTTATTTTTCTCTTTAGCTAACTTAGGTTTACCTGGAACAAGTAGCTTTATTGGAGAGTTTTTAGTATTAACAGGTACTTTTTATCATAATACGTTTGTGGCTGTATTAGCGACAACTGCTATTATTTTTGCTGCAGCTTATTCATTATGGGTATATAATAGAGTAAGTTTTGGTAAAAACTTTTTTATAAATATTAAAGCACTATTTGATGTGAATAGAAGAGAAGTATATGTGATGGCTCCTTTTGTATTTTTAACATTACTTATGGGAATCTATCCAGAAATCTTTATTGATACAATTCATATTTCTGTACAAACTTTAATATTGAACGCACAATTATAATATATAATAATTTAAAATAATCATTATGGATTTTTTACTATATTTTCAAAATCATTTTAAAGGGATTTTTCCGGAATTATTCTTATCACTAGCTATCTTTGGAATGTTAGTTTTTGGAGTTATTTATACAACATCGGAAAAATATAATAAACTTATTTTAATTAGAACTATTAATTGGTTAGCGATTCAAACATTAATAATTACAATTGTACTTATATGGAATAATCCTATAAACGATATCATTATTTTTAATGATTTATTAATTATAGATGATTTTTCTAATGTAATTAAGATAATTGTATCAATTAGTAGTATTTGCTGTATTTTATTATCTTTTGAATATTTAAAAGATGAAAAATTATATGCTTTTGAATATGCTTTAATATTATTATTAGCAATTTTAGGAATCTTTTTAATAATTTCTTCATATAGTTTAATTTCAATGTATTTAGCAATTGAATTACAAAGTTTATCTTTATATGTAATTGCTGCTTATAAACGAAATACTAAATTTTCTACAGAAGCTGGACTTAAGTACTTTATTTTAGGTGCTTTAGCTTCAGGGTTTTTATTAATTGGATGTTCATTAATGTATGGATTTACAGGATTAACATCTTTTACAGATTTCGCTAAATTATTCGGAGGTAGTTTATTATATAACGATTTTTATGCATCTAATGGTATAATCATTGGTATTGTTTTCATTACAATAGCTTTATTATTTAAATTAGCTGCAGCTCCATTCCATATGTGGGCTCCAGATGTATATGAAGGAGCACCTACATCTGTAACAGCATTCTTTGCAATTGTACCTAAAATCGCGATTTTAGGACTTTTAATAAGATTTTTATCTACAACGTTATACGATTTAATTGATTACTGGCAAGAAATTATTTTCTTATCAGCGATTATTTCTATTGTAGTAGCTGCATTTGCAGCTTTAGAACAAAAAAAATTAAAGCGGTTCTTAGCGTATAGTGCTATTGGACATACTGGATATATTTTAATTGGGGTAGCAACAGGTACTCCAGATGGTATCCAAGCTTCTTTATTATATATGATCATTTATATTATTACATCTATCGGTGTATTTAGTATTGTATTATCATTACGTAATAAAGTAACTAAAACTAAGATTAAATATTTATCAGAATTACATAATTTAGGTAATACAAACCCTGTATTAGCTATTAGTTTAACTATTGTTTTATTCTCAATGGCAGGAATTCCTCCTCTAGCTGGATTTATAGGTAAACTATACATCTTTTTAGCAGCTATTGAATCTTCAATGTATTTATTAGCTATTATTGGAGTTATGACTAGTGTAATTGGGGCTGTATATTACATACGGTTAATTAAAATTATGTATTTTGAAAAATTAAGAGTATTTAATTTTTACCAAGAAGTAGATCGAGAAAAGTCAATTTTAATTGCTTTATCTATCTTTTTCTTAGTATTCTTCTTTTTAGACCCTTCAGCATTATTAATTTTTGCTCATAAACACGCTTTAAATTTATGTTTATAATTTAATCATAAATATTATTTAGTATCTTTATTTTAATTAATTCTCAAATGAATTAATACTAAAAGACTCGTTTTAAGTTATATTAATATAATTTAATATTTTAAATAATGTCTGCACATTCACATAAATTTCATTTAGTAGATCCTAGTCCATGGCCATTTGTTATGTCTATGGCAGCTCTTGTAACAACTACAGGAGGAGTATTATATATGCACTCATTTGCTATGGGAGGTACTACTTTAGCATTTGGAATCTTTATGGTTCTTTATACAATGTATTTCTGGTGGAGAGATGTTGTACGAGAAAGTACTTACGAAGGACACCATACATCAGTAGTTCAATTAGGATTACGATACGGAATGATTTTATTCATTCTATCAGAAGTAATGTTCTTCTTTGCTTTCTTCTGGGCATTCTTCAACGCTAGTGTAGCTCCAACAATTGAAATTGGATCTATTTGGCCACCATTAGGAATTGAAGTATTAAACGCTTTTGAAGTTCCTTTATTAAACACAGCAATTTTATTATTATCTGGAGCTACTGTAACATGGGCACACCATGCTATTGTAGCAGGTAACCGTCGAGAAGCTATTTTAGGTTTATTATTTACTGTAGCTTTAGGTTTAATCTTTACTGCATTACAAGTATTTGAATATATCGACGCTCCATTTAATATTTCAGATGGTATCTACGGTACTACATTCTATTTAGCTACTGGATTCCACGGATTCCACGTAATTATTGGAACAATCTTTTTAGCTGTATGTTTAGTTCGGTTAATTAACCACCACTTCACAAAAGAACACCACTTCGGATTTGAAGCCGCAGCTTGGTACTGGCAGTGCGACTAAATGAGGATTTTTTAAAATGAATATAAATTATATTGTTGGTAGATATAATTTAAAGGTCTTTTTACTTTATTATTTATATAAAGAACAATAGCATAAAGATCTTTAAGGTTTATTAAGGGATATGTATACTTCTCTTATAAAAGGATAATTACGCTCAATGTCAGGCTTAATTATACCGACACTTTTATGAGTATAAAAAAGTTGTAATCTCTAACATAAACAATGTTTTAAAAATTTAACTTAGTAACTCTTAATTTATTATCTTTAATATATAAGAAAGGAATTACAATAGTACAAATTTTAACTAATTTTGGAAATGTAATAAAGTTTTAAAAGTAAAATAACGTCATAACTTTCAGGATGAGTGGCTGAGCGGTTTAAAGCGCTGGCCTTGAAAGTCAGAGTATTCCTTTAGAATACCGTAGGTTCGAATCCTACCTCATCCGAACTGTGCTTGTAGTTCAATTGGATAGAATATCGAGTTTCGGCCTCGAGGATATAAGTTCGAGTCTTATCAAGCATTATATTTAAATAATTTAGTAATAGGCCTAAGTAGATTTGAACTACTGACTTTGCACTTATCAGATGCACACTCTAACCACTGAGTTATAGGCCCTAATGGAGTATAGCCAAGTCAGGTAAGGCTCTGCTTTTTGGCAGCAGGATCAAAGGTTCAAATCCTTTTACTCCAATAATGTAATTTTACTTCTTAAAGGCTATCCATACTTTAATCCCAATCGTACCGTATTTGGTATATGCTGTATTTTTAGCAAATTCGATTTTTGTTTTTAAAGTATTTAATGGTAAAGATCCCCAATTAAATTTAACTGTACGTGCTCTATCAACACCATTTAATCGACCTGACAAGTGTACCTTAATACCTTGAATAGCTCTTTGTAATTTTATAGATCCTTTATTTATATTCAAATTACGTAATATACTTTGAAAAATAGAAGAATAGTTTCGTAATTTTGTTAAATTATCCGCTATAAAATTTGAAAGTAATTTAGCATTATATAATTCATTATTTATAGATGATATAAATATATGCGTTTTACTTTCAGTAAATTGTTCTAACTTTACTTTTAATTCTTTAGTGAATAAATCTTTATTTATACTATTTTTGTTTTTATTTGTATTATCAAACTGTAATCCTATAAAAACAAATAAGTTGTTTTGACTACGTTTTATAAAAACAGGTCCCAAATTTAAATTATTTGTAGAGCAGAAACTTTTAATAAATTCTTTAATTAAAAGATCTTGTTCTAACAAAAATTGATATTGCTCCTTATTATTTAGAGAAGTTGACCATTTTGAAGACCAATTTTTAGTTATAGCAGTACGTAATCCCGTTGCATGGTTTTGATGTCCCATAATAAACTATAATTATCTTTTTTTTGTCTTTTTAAAAGTGAAAACCTTTCTAGTTTGAGCAAACTCTCCAAATTTATGACCAATCATATCTTCTTTTACTAAAACAGGAACGAAATCTTTTCCATTATGTACATGAAAAGTCATACCTTCAAATTGAGGTAGAATTACAGATTTTCTACTCCAAGTTTTTTTATGTTGTTTCTTTCCTGTTTTTAATACAGAACGTTCTATAAAAGGTCCTTTCCAAATAGATCTAGGCATTATTACTATTTTCGTCTTTTTACAATATATTTATTTGTTAATTTATTATTTCGAGTCTTTTTACCTTTAGTAATCTTACCCCATTTAGATACAGAAGGTCGTCCTTTAGACTTTCCTTCACCTCCTCCATGTGGGTGATCAATAGGATTCATGGCAACTCCTCGAACATGAGGTTTAACATTTAACCATCTTTTAGCACCAGCTTTACCATAAACGATGTTTTCGTGTTCTTTATTTGATACAGAACCTAATGTTACTATAGAATGTAATGGTATTAATCGAATAGTACCCGAGTTTAATTCTACACTAGCATAACCGTTTTTATATTTTTCAATTAATTTACCAAAAGTACCTGCAGAACGTGCTAATTGTCCTCCTTTACCTGGCTTTAATTCAATATTATGTATAATAGTACCTTTAGGTACTAAAAATAATGGTAAACTTGTACCTATATGAGATGAATGATCTATATTAATAGAATTACTATCTATTTTAAAAATAGACTCTACTTTATCACCTACTTTTAGGTTTTCAGGAGCTAAAATATAAGATAATGCACCAGATTCGTATTGAATTAATGCAATATGAGCAGATCTATTAGGATCATACTCTAAACTCATTACAGTAGCTTTATCATTATATAATTGTCGTTTAAAATCGATAAATCTATATTTTCGTTTATGACCTCCTCCTTTATTTAAAGAAGTAATACGACCAAAATTATTACGCCCTGATTTTTTTGTTAACCCCATTGTTAATTGTTTAACAGGTTTTGATTTAGATAATTCTGTCTTTAATAAAGTTATACGATGACGTTGTCCATTCGTAATAGGGTTGTATTTTTTAAGAGCCATTATTAATAATTATAACTTGTTTTTTTTACTAATTTAATTTCAAAGTCTAAAAATAAATTTTTCTTTAAAAAGTTTAAAACCATAACCATGATTTTCTCTGTTGGAAATGAAATCACTAAAATTGTTTTATAATTAAACATTCCAAAATGCTCTTGTGATTTTTTATGATTATGAGGAGATCTTAATAAAGTATATTTTTTCTTTTTTAAAGGCAATGTTATTGGACCTTTAACAGAAATATAATCGAAATTATTTAAAAACTCTGTAATTAAATTTATATTAGTTTCAATCTTTTTAAAATTGAAGCTTTTTATTTCTAAATTACACTGGTATGTCATTTGATTTAATTAATTCTACTTAATTTGTAAGGTATTAAAAACCCCAATATTTATAATATATTTTATAAGGGCATATAGCTCAGTTGGTAGAGCAATGAGCTTTTAACTCATTGGCCTTGGGTTCGAGTCCCAATGTGCCCATATAAAATAAGCATTCTTAGCTCAGTTGGATAGAGCATCAGTCTTCTAAACTGTGGGTCACAGGTTCGAGTCCTGTAGAATGCTGAATAATCATTTTATACGGATAGAGGGACTTGAACCCTCACGAAAAATTTCATTGGATCCTAAGACCAACGTGTCTACCAATTCCACCATATCCGCCAGTGGTTTTTATTATGAAGAGAGTAGGATTCGAACCTACGTGTTAATTAAAAAACAGGTTTACAGCCTGCCGCCTTCGACCGCTCAGCCATCTCTCCTTTTAAGCCGAATATAGGATTCGAACCTATAACCTATTACTTACAAAATAATTGCTCTACCATTGAGCTAATCCGGCAAAAATAAAATAGAATCTATTTTATTTTAATTGGTGTGGAGATGACCGGACTCGAACCGGTAACCAAACGCGTGCAAGGCGTACATTCTAGCCAATTGAACTACATCCCCTAAAAAATAAAGAATTCTTTATTTTTTTGAAAAGATAAATCGCTTATGTAATAAAGCTAATTTATGCATCTCTAATTTTAATTTAATAGCGTTACCTTTATAGTTATAAGCATCTATTAACTCTTCAGCTAAATTTATAGCAAAAATTTTATTTTTTCTTGCTTTAGCTCCTTGTATAATCCATTTGATAGCTAAAGTTTCTTGTCTATTTTTAGAAATTTTAGATGGTACACGAAGAGAAACATTTCGTTTTTTATAACTTTTTACTTCAATAAAAGGCTTTACGTTATTTAATGCTACAGTTATTAATAAAATAGGATTAATATTAACATTACTATTTTTAATATATTCAAATACTTTATTAATAATTAAATAGCTCTTATATTTATTTCCTTTTTTTAATAATTGATTTACTAATTTATTAATTATATTAGAATCTAAATAAGAAAATTTAATTTGGTTTTTTAACTCCATATTTTGATCGTTTTTTTCGCCGTGCTAACACAGGAGTAGAATCGTATTTACCTCGAATAATTTTAAATCTTGCTCCTGGTAAATCTTTTGTTCTACCTCCTCTAATTAAAACAGATGAGTGTTGTTGTAATTGATGACCTATTCCTGGAATATATGCAATAATATTAATATTATTACTTAAATTAACTTTCGCAACTTTACGTTGAGCTGAGTTAGGCTTTCTAGGAGTTGTTACATAAACTTTTAGACATACACCCTTTTTTTGAGGACATTGTTGTAAAGGTTGTACACGACTAGGTCTTTTTATACGTTTTCTAGAATTTTTTCTAATTAATTGATTTAAAGTTGGCATACTAGATTATTAATGTTGATAAAGAAATGATTTTTAAATAATTTTTTAAACGTAATTCATAAGTAACTGGACCAAAGATACGATTACCTACAGGTTCTTTATCTTGATTCACAATTACTATTTCGTTTTTTTTAAATCTAATAGTACTACCGTCTTGACGTGTAAATTCTTTTTTAGTACGTACTACAACAGCTCGGTGTACTTCACCTTTTTTAACTTTTTTATTAGGTCTAGCTTTTTTAATACTAACAACAATCTCGTCTCCTATTTGAGCGTATTTTTTGTTACGTAAAACTTTAATACATTGAGCTTTAATAGCTCCTGAATTATCAGCTACGTCTAATTTTGTTTCTACATGAATCATAATTAATTTTTAATTCTTTGCTTCTTCTTTAGTTAAGAATTCAGTTTTTAAAGGTAATTTATCCGAAGCTAATTTGAAAGCTAATTGAGCTTGTTTAGGGTTAACTCCAGTTAATTCAAAAAGCATTTGATTTTTTTTAACTCTTGCTACCCAATGATCTACAGCTCCTTTACCTTTACCCATTCGAACTTCGGCAGGTTTTTTTGATACTGGAATATCTGGGAATACCCGAATCCATAATTGTCCTGCTCTTTTTATACTTTTTCGAATTGCTTTACGTGCAGATTCGATTTGGTTAGATCGTATACGTCCTGGAGTTTTTACTCTTAGACCGTAATCTCCAAATGATAACACGTTTCTACTCGTACCTCGAGCACGCCCTTTATGGGCTTTATTATATTTTGTTTTTTTTGGAAATAACATAAATATTCTAAATTTATTATTTAATTTATTGAATAGGTATTAATAAGCCGGATTTAGTTTAAAAATGATTAATCTAAAAAACAGTAATTGTTTTTTTAACAATATTTAATTATTTTGCTCTAAATAAGTCTTTATTTATATAACAACCATATAGTTGTTAATATTTAAGTTTTCTTAAATTTACACTGTTAGGTTTTTATCTCTAGTAAATGACTTAAGGTTTTCCTTATTAATTATTAATTAATATTTATTAGAGTCCAGACTTTCCTTTTTTATATATAAAAAATTCATTTTTAAATACCTATTATTTAAAATGCAGATGACGGGAATCGAACCCGTATTTTCTGTTTGGAAGACAGACTATTTACCGTTAATATACATCTGCAGTAACCCTTTTTAGTCAGCTTGGTGGAATTGGTAGACACGACAGATTTAAAATCTGTTTCTTGTAAGAGAGTATCGGTTCGAGTCCGATAGCTGATAATATTGTCCAGAAGTGGATTTGAACCACTGACACATTGATTTTCAGCCAATTGCTCTACCCCTGAGCTACCTGGACATATTATATAATAAGTAAAAAAAATTAAAATAAAAGAAAATTCAGATGGCACAAGAATATTTTCACATATTTATCTTCATTATTATAAGCACTGCATTGTCGTTTATAATTTTTGGAGCATCTTTTGCTTTTGCACGTCATCATGCAAATTCAGAAAAAGTTTCTGCTTATGAATGCGGGTTTAATCCATTTGGAGACGCTCGAAGCAAATTCGATGTAAAATTTTATTTAGTAGCTATTTTATTTATTATTTTTGATTTGGAAGTAAGTTTCTTATTTCCTTGGGCAATGGCTTTAAATAAATTAACTTTATTTGGTTTTTGGACAATGATTGTATTCTTATTAATTTTAACTATAGGGTTCGTTTATGAATGGAAAAAAGGAGCCTTAGATTGGGATTAATTGGAATATAAAACATTTTTACTTTAGATTAATATATAAAATAAATAAAAATAAACAATGCGAGTACTTAAAACTCATCCATTATTATCAATAGTTAACAATATGCTAATTGATTATCCTGCGCCAGTTAACTTAAGTTACCTTTGGAATTTTGGGTCATTAGCAGGAGTTGTTTTAGTAACACAAATTATTACAGGTATTGCATTAGCAATGCACTATACACCTCATGTAGATTTAGCTTTTATTAGTGTAGAACATATTATGCGTGATGTAAATTACGGATGGTTAATTCGATACTTACATGCTAATGGAGCTTCTATGTTTTTTATTGTAGTATATATTCATATCTTTAGAGGGTTATATTACGGGTCATATACATCTCCTAGAGCAATGTTATGGTCAATTGGAGTAATTATCTTCTTAGCTATGATGGCAACAGCTTTCATGGGATATGTTTTACCTTGGGGACAAATGAGTTTCTGGGGAGCTACTGTAATTACAAACCTATTTTCAGCAATTCCTATTATTGGAAATGATCTAGTATTATGGTTATGGGGAGGTTTCTCTGTAGATAATGCTACATTAAATAGATTCTTTAGTTTACACTACTTAGTACCTTTTGTTATTGCTGGGTTAGTTGTAGCTCATTTAATTGCACTACACGAACACGGGTCTAATAATCCATTAGGTATTGAATCTCATTTAGATAAAGTACCTTTTCATCCATACTATACAGTAAAAGATTTATACGGAGCTGTAATGTTCTTAATCTTCTTTGCTGTATTCGTATTCTTTTATCCTAATACATTAGGTCACCCAGATAATTATATTCCAGCTAATCCATTAGTAACACCTACACATATTGTACCTGAGTGGTATTTTTTACCTTTCTATGCAATTTTACGGTCAATTCCTGATAAATTAGGTGGAGTATTAGCAATGGGAGGTTCAATTGTAATTCTATTATTATTACCTATTTTACATACTTGTGATATTAGAAGTACATCTTTTAGACCTATTTACAAAAAATTCTTTTGGTTATTTGTTTTAGATTGTGCTCTTTTAGAATGGATTGGAGGATGTCCTATTGAATTTCCTTTCTATGAAATTGGTCAAATAGCTACAATCTTTTATTTCTTATTCTTCTTAGCAATTATCCCTGCTGTAGGTTATGTAGAAAATCTACTATTAAGACCTGTATTATGTGATAATTACAAGTATAAAAAAGAATTAGAAAAAGCATAAAAAAAGGATTAAATTTGTAAAAAACAAAAAATTTAATTAAATTTATACAATGTTAGTTAATTTAAAAAAATTAGAAAATTTAGATATTTTATCTAATACAAGTGAGTCAGATTCTGAAATAAAGAATTTTTCTATGAACTTTGGACCTCAGCATCCAGCAGCTCATGGAGTATTACGTTTAGTTTTAGAATTAGATGGTGAATTAGTAGAACGTGCAGACCCTCATATTGGATTATTACATAGAGGAACTGAAAAATTAATTGAATATAAAACATATTTACAAGCTTTACCTTACTTTGATCGATTAGATTATGTTTCTATGATGGCTAACGAACATGCTTTTTCATTAGCAACAGAAAAATTATTAAATTGTAAAGTACCTTTAAGAGCTCAGTATATTAGAGTTTTATTTTCAGAAATTACACGTATATTAAATCATTTATTAGCAGTATCTACTCATGCGTTAGATGTAGGAGCTATGACTCCTTTTTTATGGGCTTTCGAAGAACGAGAAAAATTAATGGAATTCTATGAAAGAGTATCTGGTGCTCGATTACATGCAGCATATTTTAGACCAGGAGGAGTATCACAAGATATACCTTTAGGTTTATTAGATGATGTTTATGAATTTATAGCACAATTTGCTTCTAGATTAGATGAAATAGAAGAATTACTTACTAACAACCGTATTTGGAAACAGCGTTTAGTAGATATAGGTATTGTTACTGGAGAAGAAGCATTAAATTGGGGATTTTCTGGTGTAATGCTAAGAGGTTCTGGTATTGATTGGGATCTTCGAAAAACACAACCTTATGATGTTTATAATAAAGTAGATTTTGATATTCCTGTAGGAACAAATGGAGATTGTTATGATCGATATTTAATTAGAATAGAGGAAATGCGTCAAAGTTTACGTATTATGGAACAATGTATTAATGAAATGCCTTTAGGGCCGGTAAAAGTAATTGACCACAAAATTTCACCACCTTCAAGAGCAGACATGAAAACTTCAATGGAATCATTAATACACCATTTCAAATTATTTACTGAAGGTTATTCAGTGCCTGCTGGAGAAACATATACGGCTGTAGAAGCACCAAAAGGAGAATTTGGTGTTTATTTAGTATCGAATGGTACTAATAAACCTTATAGATGTAAAATAAAAGCTCCAGGATTTTCACATTTACAAGGACTAGATTTTATGTCAAAAGGACATATGATAGCAGATGTTGTAACAATTATCGGAACTCAAGATATTGTTTTCGGAGAAGTTGATCGATAATTAAATAAAACAAAAATTTCATTATGGTGATTGATCTAGTTAAATATTTGACTGTTTCTATGACAGTTTTTATTTTTGGAATTTGTGGAATAATTTTGAATAGAAAAAATATTATTATTATTTTAATGTCTATCGAGTTAATGTTATTAGCTGTTAACATTAATTTTATTATTTTTTCTGTTTATTTAGATGACTTAATAGGTCAAATGTTTGCACTGTTTGTTTTAACAGTAGCAGCAGCAGAATCAGCTATTGGTTTAGCGATTTTAGTAATTTATTATAGAGTTCGAGGAAGTATTTCTATAGAATTTGTTAATTTAATGAAAGGTTAAAAATATATTATTATGCCACAATTAGATAAGTTAACGTTTATACCACAATTATTTTGGTTAATTATTTTATTTTTAAGTTTATATATAGTAGTAGTTGAGGTAATTTTACCTAGAATAAATACTATTTTTCAAATTAGAGCTTTAAAAGGATTGTTACATAACGTACGTACAGTTGCTTTAGAGAAAGAAAAAGAAAATAATACAGTTTACACTACATTATTTTCAAAATTATTTGAAAATAACACAGTATTTGGAGAATATTTGAATAGATTTAAAGCACTTACTGCAAAGAGTTACGGTAACGATTACTATAACGCTTTAAAATCATTAAGAGTAGAAAGTGCATCTAAATTAGAAAATTCATTCTATTCAATGAAAGTAAAACACAATATAGTAAAAAATTTATTAAACAAAAAGATATAATATAACTTATGTTTGTTTATACACCTTTAGAACAGTTTCAAATTATTTCTTTATTATCAATTAAATTTAGTTGGTTAAATTTATCATTTACTAACTCAGCATTATTTATGTTAATCCCTTGTGTAGTTATTTACTTATTTGTTGTGTTATCAACAATAAAACCTGTAATTACAACAAGAGAACACCCAGCTACTACAGTATGGCAAGGTGTTGTTGAATTAGTATATGAATTTGTATTAACAATGGTATTAGAAAATATTGGAGAAAAAGGATTAAAATACTTTCCATTTGTATTTACAACTTTTATGTTTATTTTAGTATGTAATTTAATTGGAATGGTTCCTTACACATTTACAGCAACAAGTCATTTAATCGTTACATTCGGTTTAGCTTTTGCTATTTGGGTAGGGGTGACTATTATTGGATTTAGTATCCATAAGATTCACTTTTTTAGTTTCTTTTTCCCACCAGGAGCACCATTAGCGTTAGCTCCTTTATTAGTAGTAATTGAAATCATTTCATATGTTTTCCGTGCATTAAGTTTATCTATCCGGTTATTTGCTAACATGATGGCAGGTCATACATTATTTAAAATTGTATCAGGATTTGGATGGTTAATGTTTGGTACAGCATTTTGGATGGCTGGTTTCTTCCCAATTATTTTATTATTTGGGTTTACTGGATTAGAATTAGGAGTAGCTATTTTACAAGCTTACGTATTTACAGTTTTAACTTGTATTTACTTAAACGATTCTATCCACTTACATTAATATTTACATTAATTACAAGTGCTATATGCATTTGTAATTAATATGGCGAATGTAACTCAGCGGCTAGAGTGTCAAGTTGTGGCCTTGGAAGTCATGGGTTCAAATCCCATTATTCGCCTATAATAAATAATACTTTTAAACTTATAAAAAGCATAGTGCTATGAAAGTAGCTCGCTATGTTTGGAAGGAAAGTAGCACTGACTACTTTATCTTTACTTTTGTTGATGTTGTTTGGTTATTTTTATTCGTTTCAATTTACTGGTGGGGAGGAATCAAAGCTTACTAATAGACTATACTAGTAAGTTTAATCCTTTAAACTTAATTAAAAACTAACGGCGCATGTAATTTATTCTATAATAATAATAACAATATATAGAGTATAAATGATGACTACTTATATTCGAGAAAAATTAAACGAAAAACCTTATTTTTTTAGAAAAGGTGACTTTATTCAAATAGAAAAAAAGGTTTCTCGTAATAGTAAACGTACTAAAAAGATCTTCGGTCGTTGTATAAATTATAAAAAAAATGGTATAAATTCAACAATAACTATTTTATATGTAGTACAAAAATATAAAATTATTGAAACAATACCTGTATATAGTCAATTCATTACTAACATTACTTTATATAAGAAATAGTAACTATAATTATTAATCATGATGTTTCAAAACTTTGATTTTTTGTATAATTTATTAAAACAGGATAAAACTTATATTAGTAATGTAAAATATGAAAAGATTCATAGAAGCATGCTTCCTTATATTCATAATATAAGAAAAAGCGACTTGATTTTTGATTTAAATTTTATAGTTAAGTCAGTATTAACAGTAATTAAGTTAATGAAAGCTGGTGCGACAAAAGGAGCTAAATTCTTATTTGTAGGTAATAATACAGATTTATTTATAAATAATTTAATAGAATTAACAGCTGAAAAATCAAATCAAGATTTTTATAATTTTACATCTAAAAAATTGAATTACGCTAAATTACGAGAAGTAATTCAGAATTATAATCCAGATTTTTTAATACTATTATACCCTAAAAATTCGTTGCCTTTATTAAAGGTTGCAGAAGAATTAAACATTCCTGTAATAGGGTTATGCGATGTAAATTATAATAATAATTATTTTACTTATTTTATACCAAGTAATTTATCGTATAGAAGTATTTACGTTTATTGTAATTTATTTATAAAAGCATTAAAGAATTAATTATAATTTAATTTTTTTATAATAATATATAAGGATAAAATAAATTTATTAAAATGATAGTATTTATATAAATATAATTTTTAATTAAAAGTTAAAAAATAAATTTATTTAAATATAAATTTTTACAAAGCTTGAGTTTGATCCTGGCTCTGAATGAACGCTAGCAGTATGCCTTACACATGCAAGTCGAACGTTTTTTAAACGTGACGTATGGGTGAGTAAAACTTAAGAATTTCTATTACAATTTTGTTATATAAATAACTTAATTAAAAAAGATTAATCGTTGTAAAGTAAGCTTAAGTAAGATTACGGTTGTTGGTGAGGTAAAGGCTCACCAAGCCTATGATCTTTAGCTATTCTGAGAGGAAGATTAGCCACATTGGGATTTAAATATAGCCCAAACCTTTTCGAAGGGCAGCAGTGAGGAATATTGGACAATGAGAGAAATCTTGATCCTACAATACTGCGTGAGTGAAGAAGGCAAATGTCGTAAAACTCTTTCATTAGGGAAGATAATGACGGTACCTAAAGAAGAAAGTCTGACAAATCCTGTGCCAGCAGTCGCGGTTATACAGGGAGACTAAGTGTTATTCATCATTACTGGGTGTAAAGGGCACGTAGGCGGTTTATTAAGTTTTAAGTAAAAGCCCAAGGCTAAACTTTGGAAATGCTTAAAATACTGATAAACTTGAGTTTTTATAGAGGATAGTGGAATTTCTAGTACAGAGGTGAAATTCGTTATAATATTAGAAGGAACATCAGAGGCGAAGGCGACTATCTGGATGTAAACTGACGCTGAGGTGCGAAAGTATGGGGAGCAAACAGGATTAGATACCCTGGTAGTCCATACTGTCAACGATGAGTGTTAAATGTTGGATATTTTATTCAGTGTTACAGCTAACGCGTTAAACACTCCACCTGGGGAGTACGGTCGCAAGATTAAAACTCAAAGGAATTGGCGGGAGTCTATACAAGCGGTGGAGCATGTGGTTTAATTCGATAATACGCGCAAAACCTTACCAGCTCTTGCGATAATTAATGTTTTAAAGATAGAGATATTTTTATTTATAATTAAAACAGGTGTTGCATGGCTGTCGTCAGCTCGTGCTGTGAGGTGTTTGGTTAAGTCCTTTAACGAGCGCAACCCTTATTTTTTATTGCTAATAAATTTGATAAAATAGTTATTTTATGATTTATGCACTTTAAAAAAACTGCCATTAATAAAAAGGAGGAAGGAGAGGATGACGTCAAGCCAGTATGGCCCTTATGAGCTGGGCTACACACGTGCTACAATGGATTTTACAAAGAGAAGCAATAACGCGAGTTGGAGCGAATCTTCAAAAATTTTCTCAGTCCGGATTGTTCTCTGCAACTCGAGAACATGAAGTTGGAATCGCTAGTAATCGTAAATCAGCATGTTACGGTGAATACGTACCTAGACTTTGTACATACCGCCCGTCACGCTTTGGGAGTTGGTTTTACCTGAAATTTGAAAGATTCATAGTAATATGATACGTTAAATTAAGGTTGAATTAGTAACTGAAGTGAAGTCGTAACAAGGTAGTCGTAGGGGAACCTGTGGCTGGTATTAATAAACGTAATTTATAATAAATATTATCATTTTATAAAGTTTTTTTATGTAATTTTTATTTTTCAAATAAATAATATAAAATTGTTATGAAATTTTTATTAAACATCTTTAATGATGCACCATTACCTTACCAAACAGGGTTTCAAGATTCAGCAACACCTGGAATGGAAGGTATCGTGGATTTACATCATACTTTATTAATGTATTTAACAGTAATTTTTGTATTTGTTTGTTGGATGTTATATAGAACTATTTGGTGCTTTGGAATTAAAAAAGAAGAGTACAAACAATATAAAACTAACACTACTCACGGAGGAGTATTAGAAATTATTTGGACTGTAATTCCTGCATTCATTTTAGCAGCTATTGCTATTCCTTCTTTCGGATTATTATATATGTTAGAAGAAGTAGTTGATCCAGCAATAACTGTAAAAGTTATTGGACACCAATGGTATTGGTCATATGAATATTCAGACTATGTAACAGATAAAGAAGATTCTATTAACTATGATAGTTACATGGTACAAGAAGAAGATTTAGAAGAAGGACAATTACGATTATTAGAAGTTGATAATTCAGTAGTTCTTCCTATAAATACAAGTGTTCGTTTCTTAATTAGTTCAGCTGATGTATTACATTGCTTTGCTGTACCTTCATTAGGATTAAAATTAGATGCTGTACCTGGTCGATTAAACCAAGTAGGGACATTTATTAAACGTGAAGGTGTATTCTATGGACAATGTAGTGAAATTTGTGGAGTAAATCACGGATTTATGCCTATTAAAGTAGAGGCAGTTAAATTAGATGATTATATTTCATGGATTGCAGAACAAATTGAAGTAGAAGACGAATAATCTTTTATATTTTAATTGTATGTAATTAAAAATAATATATAGTTTATATAATTAATATTATATTATGAATAAAATTATTAATTTTATTAAAGTAGGTTTATACTTAATCACATTTTATGCAAGCTTAGCTGTTGATTTATTCAAAGAGTTAAGACAAATGAGTGGTATGAATCAAATAGCTTTTGTAACTACTATTTTTTTAATTATTACTTTAATTTCAAAAGAAATTATTGTATTAAATGAAGAAGTATTAGTAGTAATTAGTTTTTTTAGCTTTATTTTCTTTTTACAATCTAAAATTAGTGATATGATTTATTTAGAATTAGTATCTCGAAATGAAAAAATTTACCGAGAAGCTGATTTAAATTTATTCTACCACCAAGAAATTATTAATATAATTTTAGATTTATATAAAACAGCTTCATATGTGCAAAATAAATTAAAAAACGAATATGTATTCTTTAGACATGTATTCTTAAAAAATTTATGGCCATGTAAAGCTATTGACTATGTAAATAATAATTTAAAGCATATTGAAAAAAACTTTAATATTATTTACACAGAACAGAAAAATATTTACCAAAATATTCAAGTAGAACAAAACGTATATAACTACGAATTACTTAAGAATTTAAGTAAAGTTTATATGGGGTAA